TTCATATACATAAGAATTATGTAGGAACCAAAAGAATCTTTTATTTCTTTTTGAAAAGACGTAAATGGATTTATTTGAAGTAATGAGACTAGTCAAATTATGATATTCGTGGAAAAACAATCGCAATAAATGCAAAGAAGGAACATCTTTGATCCAACATTGAAGAATTTGAACCAAGATTTCCAGATGGATGGGATGGGGTATTAGTAGATCTGACACATAATTTAAATGTGATAATTTATCCTCTAAAAAGGGAAATATTGAATGAATAGATCGTAAATTCTGATATTTTGGTATTCTTTTTTCTTCAAGGGAAAATACTAATTGCGACGAGAATGGAATTTCCAGAATGACTCCAAAACCTTCTGATACCATTTGAGATACCATTTGAGAAGAAAAATGAGAAGAAAAAGAATTCTTGTGCCCCCAAAATGAATTTTGGTTAGAATCATTCACCGAAGAAATCAAAGATTTCTGTTGATACATTCGAGTAATTAAACGTTTCACAAGTACTAAACTAGATTTATTGTCATAACCTAGAATTTCCACAGGTTCGTAAAAAATAAAACTATTAAAGCTATGATAATGAGCAAGTGAGTAAATATACTCCTGAAGGAGTAGCGTATATAGGAAGTTTTGTTGCCGAAATCTATCTTTTTTCAATCTAAATATCCTTGTAATTTTGTCATTTAAATACATTTCTAATGTAACCAAAAAAGGGAGGCACTTCTTGTGTTATGAAATGATACATAGTGCAATATGGTCAGAACGGCGTATGTTGTATGTAGTATATTGTTTCTCTTATACTAAAAGAGTATTTTAGAATAAAATACTTATAACTATAATAAAATAAAAATAAGAATATTCTTATTCTATTATTCTAAGAAATAATTCTAATAAAATAATATAGTCTAGTATTATTATAGACTATGCACTGTCTATATTTTTACTTTCAAAAATACATACTTTTATATACTTTTATACTGTACTGTGATGTAAAAAACAGAATGAGAAATTAAGAAGTAAAATACTTTTAAAATATTATATAAAAGTAAGAACAAATAAAGAATATATACGCCGGAGACAGAGAGCCCAATCTACAGATATTTTTACTTTCCCTTTCTATCCAATTTTGTTTTCTTTTTCTTGTTAATCTAAGGAGAATAACAAGAAAAGAAATAAAAAATAAAGAAGAAAAAGGGGTAAAAATCTTTTATTTTTGCAACCCAATCACTCTTTTGACTTTGGAAAAAAAAAAAATGATTTTTTTATCACTATACTATTTCTTCTACACATCCGTCTCTAATCCACAATAAAGAATAATTAGGATTAATAAAAAAAAAGAATAAATGGTCCACTCACAATTCACAAGAGAACCTTTTCCCACATCAGGCACTAATCTATTTTTAACGTATATTTAGTAATTTGATCGGGTAATCATTCAAATTAAGAAGGGAAGCTCGTTGCTTTTTTGTCTTACTCGAATTGGAGCCATAAGGCCCTATCCATTTATTCACTAGACCCGAAATACTTTACTGAACTTAAAAATTGTTAGAAAAAGAAAAATTCTCGTTCTATTTCTATTATGAGTACTAGAAATATTCTTTTTCTATGATTATCTTATTCTTTTTTCTATTATTTTTACGACATGCTTATTTTTCCATTCATTACCTTTCAGGATCAGTCGCGGTCTTATAAACTCTACCAAAAGTATAGACGAATTCCTTCATCCAAATGTGTAAAAGATCATAGTCGCAATTAAAAGCCGAGTACTCTACCGTTGAGTTAGCAACCCGGATCAATATGAAGTGTAGATATGATCGAAATCAAAAAAATACAGCAAACTCATCTATTTTACTAAAGTAAAGGAAAGATCCAATAGGGGAGGAAATGGGGATAAAAAAATCTATTTATATACGATCAAATTATATTTATTTGAGACGTCATTGTCAATATGAATGGACTCTTTAGAAAAAGAAAAAAAAAAAATTTTAAGAAATTATAGAGAAAATAGAGATAGAAAAAATAGCGGCTTCCTTTAATCAAAAATAAAGAAAGGTACAATACAAATATAAGAAAGAAGAAAGATTACCCCCCCTTGTTGGGGGGTTCAAAAAAAAAAAGCAAGAAAAAATATGAATAAGAAAAATAAGAATAAAATCAGTATTAATAGAACAAGAAAATAAGAAACTTTTAAGAAAAAATTATAAAAAGATAGGTACTAGTTACCCTATCCTTTTTTTATTCATGATTCTTTTTTTTTTACTTTCTTTATTTATAATTTATAAAAATCCAAAGAAACTTGAAATTCTTTAAAGAATTCTGCCTTCCTTAAAATATAATAAACAATTCCTGTGGGTTGAGCACCTTTTTGAAGGAAATCTAAAATAGCAGGAACATTTGAATAAGTTTGTTTCTTTATCGGATCATAAAAACCCACTTTTTGAAGATCTCTTCCTTCTCTTCGGGATCGAACATCAATTGCAACGATTTGATAGATGGCTCATTGGGATAGATGTAGATAAAAAATGCCCCCCTAGAAACGTATAGGAGGTTTTCTCCTCATACGGCTCAAGAAAAAAAAAATGATTATAATTTCTATAATTTCTCTTATAATTTCTCTATCTATCTATAATATAGATAGATAGAGAAATTATAAGAGAAATGGATCCATAAAGAATTAGACTGTAATTTAATCCTTTTTTTTTTATTTATTTACAGAAAAATAAATTTCATTCGTACTCCTAACTCAAGTTGGGTAGTTTTGAAAGAGTTCGAAAGGAAATCCTTAGAATTTATTGAGCTGTCTCTAACCTATTTTTTTGTCTCCTTTCGGATCTATTTTTTTTTACTCATTCTGATCCAATTGTTGAGACAAGTGAAAATAGTGTTTCCTTGTTCCGGAATTTGTTGTCTTTGCTTTGCACTTTGTGAAATCATTAGGTTTAGACATTACTTCGGTGATCCTTACTCCTTTTCAAAAAGGCAGCAACATACCTTTTGTTTTTTGTTCTTTCTATGGAAAAGGGAAAAATCATACGAAAGATTGATTCTTTGTGATACACTCTTGATCGAAACAGTTTGAAAATTTCGACAAATTTGATTCTTTTTTCATTTCAAAAATTTGAACCTATCCATTTATATATATATATTTATCTATATTTTAGATTTAGATATAGATAATCTATTTACAAAGTTGGTCTAACTTATTGATTGTCACTAACCCTAGATTATTCCCCCGATAAATGAATCAATCATTTTTGCTCGAGCTCCATCATATGCTATACCTTTAGATACCATTAGTATCTTTATTTAGCAACCCAAGACAAATTCAATTAGATTCCTAGCAGAACAAACTATGTCGAGACAAGAGCATCTTCATTTGTATAGAAAATGGTGGATGTCAGAATCCACAGACAACATGTCCTTCAAGTCGCACGTTGCTTTCTACCACATCGTTTCAAACGAAGTTTTACCATAACATCCCTCTCATTTTATTTTAATTTGGAACCGTATGCAATTGATTCAATATGGAATAATGAATAGTCATTGGTTGAACCGATACATAATAATAATATTATTACATAATATTATAAACTGAAAAAGAAATGTTTATCCGGAAAGGATTTCACTTAAAATTATCCCATATTTTCTCATATGAATAATATCACATGAAAAAAAAATCAGTTTTAAGCAAACTTATTTACATCTTCAACAGATCTTTCGGAATTGTCCATCATAAAAGATCCCTATTTTTCTTTTCAAAAAAAAAAGATATGATTCTAAGAATGATTTTTATCATTTAGAATTCAGATTGGATAACATTGTATCCAAAATGAAACAGAAAATTTTTGAATGAAAATTTCAATAGAGAAGAATCTTTCGTTTCTAATGCAAACGATCTGGGACGGAAGGATTCGAACCTCCGAGTAACGGGACCAAAACCCGTTGCCTTACCGCTTGGCCACGCCCCATTTTTATTTGGTCTAAGAAAAACTAAGCTAAATATTGGTTATTCGTCAATAACCAACCAAAAGAAATATAGGACATGTTGTCGCTGAGATTCAACACAATAGATACAATAGATATAGAATCAAAAAGATTAATTGATCATTATTTAGAATTCAATTAAGATAATTGTATGAAAATACAATTCCTTGTATTCTTATTTGATTGGAGAATGTAAGGAAGGATTCTTGATTGGGGAGAAGTCAAAGAAAAAGAAGAATTTCTTTCTTTTATCTGCCTTTTTCTTTTTTTTTTTTTCTTTTCCCTCAGAAAAACAACTCAATCCAATCTGAGAATTTATTATCATTTCAATTTCATTTGAATCTTTAAGAACAAGAAAAGAATATTTGTTATGTTTAATATCTTTAGTTTAATCTGTATCTGTCTTAATTCTACCCTTTATTCGAGTAGTTTTTTCTTCGCCAAATTGCCCGAGGCTTATGCCTTTTTCAATCCAATCGTAGACGTTATGCCAGTTATCCCTTTACTCTTTTTTCTATTAGCCTTTGTTTGGCAAGCTGCTGTAAGTTTTCGATAAAAATGAAATCTCTATTCAATCCATAATTTATTTGATAAAAAAAAGATGAGATTTTGATTAGTAAAATCAATAAGATCAGAAATAAGATTCAGATAAGTCTGGACATTAGGAACCCTCGATTAAAAAAAAAGATTCTGGTATTTTCTATTGAAATTTCATTTGAATAAGGGAAGGGGGCGATGGTCTTTATCTTTAATCAGCTTATTTCTTCTTTTGTTCTGACCTTTCCTTTATAAGATACCATACAATACCTAATTATATATATGGATATGGCAAGAAATCTTTGGTAACAAAAAATACGAATCTTATTACATTAGAATATTACATTAGAAAGAAATTAAAAAAAGAACTTCCTTTTTTTTTTTTTCATCTTTAGAGCGTCATATCAAAATAGTGTATAGTGTGTATCGTAAAATAGGTGATCTATTTCCTTAAAAAAGATGATCTTATCTTGGAGATTTGTAATGCTTACTCTTAAACTATTCGTTTACACAGTAGTAATATTCTTTGTTTCTCTCTTCATCTTCGGATTCTTATCTAATGATCCGGGGCGTAATCCTGGGCGTGAAGAATAAAAAAAGATATGAGATTTGTTTTTACTTTCTTTTTTCATAGGTAAATGTATAAATAAATGGAATAGATGCTAGATAAAGATAAAAGATTCATAAAAGAAAATAATTGAAATTTATTCTAATTATAAAATATCAAGTTATCAGGGGGTCGGAGAGAGAGGGATTCGAACCCTCGGTACGAATAATTCGTACAACGGATTAGCAATCCGACGCTTTAGTCCACTCAGCCATCTCTCCCCATTCAAAATGTAAAATTTATCATGTGATTTAACACGTGAAGTAAAGATTGATAACAATCTTTATTTTACTTCAATGATTCGAAACATATTTCTTCAATAGAAAGAATACCTTACTTCTTTTATTTTGTATAAAAAGGTTCATTTACCCGGCCTGGTTAAGTATAAGTACTGGCCGGGCCAGTACTTATTTTGTTCCAACGAACAAAAATTGTTATTGAAACAATAAGAATAATTTTCATTGCCATTCCTAATTATTAGAAATAATATAAGATTATAATAGATAGATTATCTTAGAAATTCTTTCAGAAATTATCTATGAAATTAGATATATCTAGATTAATAAAATCTATTATCTATTGAAATATTCAAATTCAATATTAGATGAATATAGTAGAGATTATATATATATTCTTAATATATTAGAGTACCTTATACCTTAATATACTATATTTATATAGTATATATACTATATTAGAGTCTAAATGAGTATAAAATAGAAATTATAATATTTAGTCTTTCTAGTAAAAGTTTTCTTTTCTAGTAATATCTAGTAAGAGTATTACTAGTATAATAGTAATATAGTACTCTTATTTTTCGTCTTTATTTTCTAAATAATAATTAGATAGAAAATTCGTAAATTCATTAATGAAAAACAAATTTCATTCTAAATGAAAGTTGAAGTTCAGTATTATATTCATCTTAATAATTCACTTAATAAGAAGGAAGTATTAAGAAAGAAATAGTTTTTATCTTATAAGATAAAAAATATCAAATAGAAAACACATATTTATAAAAGTGGTTCAAGTGAAGGGAAGTTTCAAAAAAAAAAAAGACTTAAAACTTTAGTACACTATTTAAATTTGACTAAACTTTTTGCTATTCACCTATTTTTTTTTCAAGTTTTAAATCCCGTTCCGCGGCACGTGTTAATGCTGGAGTTTTCATGATTCTGATGCTATCTTGACTACTTTGTTGGACAAAAGGTCCATTCATATCCAATAATGAATATGTAGCGGGTATAGTTTAGTGGTAAAAGTGTGATTCGTTCTATTAACAACTTAAATAGTTAAGGGGTCTTTCCATTTTTTTTTTCATATTCCGATCAAAAACTTTATTTCTTAAAAAGAATTAATCCTTTACCCCTCAATAGGACATTTGAGGAAAGAAAATACATTCTCACGATTTCTATCCAAAAGGCAATCAGAATTTTCATAAAAATTTTGGATTATGGAGTCGAGAAGCATAATTTTTTTGATTGGTTAAATTCTTCCAATCGAATGAGTATGAATAAAGGATCTATGGATGATAGTACAAAACTTTCAATCGTAACTAAATCTTCAATTTTTGCGCTGAAAAAGGGGGAGATTGAAGCCAAATAGCTAGAAAATGATGGTTTTGGTTTACTAGAACCCTCGGCTTCTTGTTTCAGCTCGGTAGAAACAAAAGTATTTTCCTTAGGATCCCACGAGTCTAAAAGAAATAGGGAACGAAGTAACTAGACTAGAGATTAAAAAGATTTGATAGAATCCCCCTCTTCTAGAGGGATCATCTAAAAAGCAAGTAGCTTTAGATGCATTTGTAAAAAAAGCTGACATAGATGTTATAGATCTCATTTTTTCTCTGATGGGAATACATAGATCTTCCATAAAGGAGCCGAATGAAATCAAAATCTCATGTTCGGTTTTGAATTAGAGATGTTAAAAATGATCAACCAACATCGACTATAACCCCTAGCCTTCCAAGCTAACGATGCGGGTTCGATTCCCGCTACCCGCTATATAATCATTTTTTAACTTCATATGATTATGATATACAGATGCATTATACTTTTTGATATGCATCCTTTTTTTATTGTATTCCCTAAATCCGTCTAATCCCTTTTTCTTTTTATGAAAAAATGCGAAAATAGGAATGAAGGGCGTCCATTGTCTAATGGATAGGACAGAGGTCTTCTAAACCTTTGGTATAGGTTCAAATCCTATTGGACGCAATTTATTTCTATCTATCTATTCTAGATAGAGAATAGAAAAAAAAGAAGAACTTTATTTTAATTTTATTTATTTTCTAATTAGAAATTTCTAATTAGAAAGGATAAATTTTAATTATATTATAAAGGCCCTTTTTTTAATGATTCGAATCAGAA